AAGTTTATAATTGAGGAGTATATCCCTTCTTATTATTAATCTAAGAAATGAAATACTAATAAAAATTCCCTCTTGACAGTGATATATGTTGTATATGTAAATCCTAGATGTGAAACTAGGCATAAATCGTAGTATAAAACACAAAAATCCATAAAAAAAGAAATAAAGATTGGTTGAACTTGAAAATTTCATCATTCAATGTGTAGTGTAAATGATTGAATTGGATTCATTTGAGTGGTACAAACTAAATCGAATGCTAACTCCATTTTTTTATTATTGAATTAACTGATCAATTTGATATCGGACATATTTTTTTTCGGTACTATTCAAAAATTTCGACATATTTTACTTTATTATTATGAGAATAAATCCTACTACTTCTGGTCTTGGCGTTTCCACGCTTGAAGAAAAAAACCTAGGGCGTATCGCTCAAATTATTGGCCCGGTATTGGATGTCGTTTTTCCCCCCGGCAAAATGCCTAATATTTATAATGCTTTAGTAGTTAAGGGTCGAGATACTGTCGGTCCACAAATTAATGTTACTTGCGAGGTACAACAATTATTAGGAAATAATCGAGTTAGAGCTGTCGCTATGAGTGCTACAGATGGGCTGATGAGAGGGATGGAAGTGATTGACACGGGAACTCCTCTAAGTGTTCCAGTCGGAGGAGCTACTCTTGGACGAATTTTCAATGTTCTTGGGGAGCCTGTTGATAATTTAGGTCCCGTAGATACTCGCACAACATCTCCTATTCATAGATCTGCGCCTGCCTTTATACAGTTAGATACAAAATTATCAATCTTTGAAACAGGAATTAAAGTAGTGGATCTTTTAGCTCCCTATCGCCGTGGAGGAAAAATAGGGTTATTTGGAGGAGCTGGAGTAGGTAAAACAGTACTCATCATGGAATTGATCAACAACATTGCCAAAGCTCATGGAGGCGTATCCGTATTTGGCGGAGTAGGCGAACGTACTCGTGAAGGAAATGATCTCTACATGGAAATGAAAGAATCTGGAGTGATTAATGAAAAAAATATTGCAGAATCAAAAGTGGCTCTAGTCTATGGTCAAATGAATGAACCCCCGGGAGCTCGTATGAGAGTTGGTTTGACTGCCCTAACCATGGCAGAATATTTCCGGGATGTTAATGAGCAAGACGTACTTTTATTCATCGACAATATCTTTCGTTTCGTCCAAGCAGGATCAGAAGTATCCGCCTTATTAGGGAGAATGCCTTCTGCAGTAGGTTATCAACCTACACTTAGTACAGAAATGGGTTCTTTGCAAGAAAGAATTACTTCTACCAAAGAGGGATCCATAACTTCGATCCAAGCAGTTTATGTACCTGCGGACGATTTGACCGACCCTGCTCCTGCCGCGACATTTGCACATTTAGATGCTACTACCGTACTATCAAGAGGATTAGCTGCCAAAGGTATTTATCCGGCAGTGGATCCTTTAGATTCCACGTCAACTATGTTACAACCTCGGATTGTTGGCGAGGAACATTATGAAATTGCGCAAAGAGTTAAGCAAACTTCACAACGTTACAAAGAACTTCAAGACATTATAGCTATCCTTGGGTTGGACGAATTATCCGAGGAGGACCGTTTAACTGTAGCAAGAGCACGAAAAATTGAGCGTTTTTTGTCACAACCCTTCTTCGTGGCAGAAGTATTTACTGGTTCTCCAGGTAAATATGTTGCTCTCGCAGAAACAATTAAGGGGTTTCAATTGATTCTTTCCGGAGAATTAGATGGTCTTCCCGAGCAGGCCTTTTATTTGGTGGGTAACATTGATGAAGCTACCGCGAAAGCTATGAACTTAGAAGGGGAGAGCAATTTGAAGAAATGACCTTAAATCTTTGTGTACTGACTCCTAATCGAATTATTTTGGATTCAGAAGTGAAAGAAATCATTTTATCTACTAATAGTGGCCAAATTGGTGTATTACCAAACCATGCCCCTATTGCTACAGCTGTAGATATCGGTCTTTTGAGAATACGCCTCAATGACCAATGGTTAACTGTGGCTCTGATGGGCGGTTTCGCTAGGATAGGTAATAATGAGATCACTATTTTAGGAAATGATGCAGAGATGAGTACTGACATTGATCCGCAAGAAGCTCAACAAGCTCTTAAAATAGCTGAAGCTAACTTAAGTAGAGCTGAAGGTAAGAAACAGGCAATTGAGGCGAATCTAGCTCTCAGGCGGGCTAGAACACGAGTGGAGGCTATCAATAATATTTCCAATAAATAAAAATAATCAATCAAAAGAAGTTTTTTATCTTTAGAAGTGGAAGTTATTTATTATACTATACATACCCCATTTAAATTCTGCTAATTGAAATGGAATACAGTTAAAGTCTAATCTGATACAACTAAAAGAAAAAGTATGGTAGAAAAACTTATTAGATACCATTGACTCCGGTATCTAATGAGTTCTACCTACTATTGGATTTGAACCAATGACTCCCGCCGTATGAAAGCAATACTCTAAC